CCGCTTACTTATGATCCCAATTTGATTCTATTTCAAATAGAAGCAAATGGATCCATTTTATGACATTGCAATCTGGCAATAGTAACATAGTCGTACCAATTGAATTTGGCTAAAAAAAAAACAAAGAAAGAGGCGGTAAAATCATAAAGTCAATTAAAATAGTTTTCTTCAAACAAAAATCTACCTATTGTGACTAGGAATGCGGTACAAGGGATTCCCCCAAGCTCGTAGAAAAAGAGCAAGTAAATAAAAGGGTTTTCAGAATTGATTTTTTTTGATCATACATAATTGACAACAAGAATTTTGTTCTTTTTACGAACCGGATGTCGATAAATTCGCGAGTCTAGAAATTCATTTCGGCCAATTGAACCTTCTCGAACTGTTTTTTTTTAAGAACCAAAAAGATTTGTGCAAAAATAACAGATGCCAAGAAGAACAAAAGACCTTGGACACGTAATGGATCTTGAAGTACTATTTCTGCATCTCCCTGACCAAATCCACCCACATTAGGATTACTCGTTAATGGTTGATCAAATTTGATGGATTCACCCTCTGAAACAAGAAGTTCTGGGCCTGGAGGAATAATATCAACCACTTGACGTCCATCCGATGGATCTGTTATGGATATTTCATATCCCCCTTTTTCTTTTCGTATGATTTTACTTACTATACCCGCTCCTGTAGCATTATAAACTGTATTGTTACTCTTGCTTCCGTCGGGATAAATCTGACCCCTTCCCCGATTTCCTCCTACGTATATAGGATATTTTAAGAAGTGAACATCTTTCTTAGTAGCGGGGTCGGGGGAAAGAATAGGAAAGGTGATTTCACTATATTTCTGACCAGAGACAGGCCCTATCACAAGAATATTTTTTTTATTAGGGCGATAGCTCTGAAAAGACAAATTGCCTATCTTTTCTTTCATCTCGGGAGAAATACGATCGGAAGGAGCTAATTCAAACCCCTCCGGTAAAATAAGAACAGCCCCCACATTCAAACCCCCTTTCTTACCATTAGCAAGAACTTGTTTCACTTGCTTATCATAAGGAATTCGAACAACTGCTTCAAATACAGTATCAGGAAGTACCGATTGGGGAACCTCAATATCCACGGGCTTATTAGCTAAATGGCAATTGGCACATACAATACGCCCAGTCGCTTCTCGTGGATTTTCATAACCCTGCTGTGCAAAAATGGGATATGCACTTGAAATGGATATCCGAGTTATGATATATATCATGAGCGATATGGAAATAGATCGAGTAATCTGTTCCTTTATCCAAGAAAAAGTATTTCTAGTTTGCATGGTCTAATCATTGATCCGAAAATTTATACAATAAATTGGGTAGGTCGCTAATATAGTTCCCTATCCACGATTCTGCTATATTACTGGAATCATTTTACTGAAATACTATAGGATGAAAATCCCCCGGATAGAAAGTTTTTAATGCTTATGTAGAACTACAAAGTAAGAAACATTCTAATTAATTAGATTCATATCGGTGGATCATTTATCAATCAGTCATTGAATGATAAATAACTACAAGTGACGGAGATACACGATTTAAATAAGAGAAAACCCAATATTTAAAAATACTATCCAGAACAACTGGAAAAATGCAAACAAGATAAGATATAATTTGATCATTATCATCAAATCCAAAATCTTTGTAGACAGAACAAATAATTAGTTTCCAAGTGTGGTGTGAATGAAATCCCATACATAAATCGCTTAATAAAAGAATCCAAAAAGCTTTTACTGTATCACTTAAGTTATATAGGAATTCCTGAGCCCAAGAGTTAAGAATAACAAGTTCTTCATTACCTAAAATAGAATAAAGGCTTAGAATAACAAAACAGATTATATTTGTCGAGAAGTGCAAAATCGTATGGATACGATCCTCATTGTGTGTCTTGATTAATTGGATCGTTTCTTTGTGGATTTCTAGAGGAAGCTTTTGTAGATGTGTCTCCGAGTATTCCTTGATCATTTCGTCCAAGAAGAGGATTTCCTCTAATTCTATGAACTTTTCTAGAATACCTTTTTCTTCAATATCATTCAAAAAAAGTTCAGATTGACCAGTATTCGACCAATTAGTAACCCAAGATTCCATACTTTTAGTAAATAAGAGAGAAATCCACCAGGGCAAAAATACTATAGATGCAAGATACAAAAGAGGAGTGAATGCTTTCTTTTTTGCCATTTTTCACCTGTGAATTTTTAATTAACCCGCTTCATTTGTCGACTCTATGTGATCGAATATTTCTTTCAAACATGAGTTCTAGACATGAAACCTATGAATCTATTTTATTTGTGATTTTGTTTGAATCTAGAAAGAATATAGAAATAGACTAAGACTCCACTTCGAATTCGAATGAAGAAATAATCAAAAATATTGTTTCCAGATATCTCAATTCATCAAATCCCAAACAAGTGTCTCCTTTCGATGAATGACTGAAAGAAGTCCTTTAAGGAATGAATATTATTGTGATTTTGAGACGAAAGAACTCCTTTTCTATCAAAATATCCAAAATATTTCGAAAGAATTCCAATGATTCCCCATAGCCAAGAATAGAATAATTGAGAGAAAGATATTGTGATGATCAAAAAAATGAGCGGCAAAACAAGACAGAAATGGGCCAGTTATCATTATTAAGAAAACCCATTATTGGTTAGTAAAGAACACAAACGAAAGGATAAAAAAAGGTCGATTGACAAAAAGGAAATAATTTACAAGATATGATTTATCTGCATCTAAAGTATCACTTCCAACAAATATTGAACTTCAAAAAAAAAAGAGAAATTTCTTTCTTTCGAAATCGTTTGATATATGAGATGAATTAAATCTAGTAGTTCAATTTCTTACTTGTTTCAATTGAGTTACATGGATTTGGATACGCATAAAAAACCACAAAAAAAAGAGTTTTGTTTTATGGTTGTTCCATATACGTCGGCTTTGACTCGACTGAATGTTCTGACGAAACTTCAGTTAAGTTCTGTTATAGAAAAAAACAGGATTCTTGCATTTTTCCCTCCTGCTGAGGCTGAGAAAACATTCGTTCTTCAGCCTCAGTTCCTTTTCTTAAAAGATTTCAATTGGTACGCGCAAGAAATAGGCCAATTCCGCGGCTTTTTGTTCAATTTCTCGTGGAGTCAAATTCTCATCAGTACGGGTCAACAGAAGAACCCCCCGGCCTCTGATATCTATATAAAGAACACGACGAGCATAAAGACCCTCTTTAACTCCTATTCTAACGGATTGAATATCTTTTATACAGAATCGGAGGAATATGCGACGATTTTTTCCAGGAAATCCCCAACGAAAAATACACACTATTCCTTCCTTTCTATCGAATCGATCATAACCACTACCTACATTCCAGGAAATTGTGCACCACAAATAGGAACTAATAAAGAGACCCGCGATCCCGTAGAAAGACATCACGATCCCTTGTGGAAAAAAAGGGATTTGCTGAGACGGAACAAAAGATATCAAATTTCTACCAAGATAACTGGAAGTTCCAACCAATAAGAATCCTAATGAACCTAAAAAAACGGTAAGGGCCCAAAAAAAATTACTTAGTTTTCGAGCCCCCGTTATAAGTTCTAACCATAACTGTTTTGATCGCCAATTCATACTTGCTCCGATTTCATTTTATTCGAATTGAGAGAATACCCCCAATGATTTTGACTTTATTTTTTTGTTTCCGAAGGAACTCTCATCAACTAGCACTAGTTTGATGTGAACTAGTACTAGTTTGATGTGAACTTTTAGGAGTAATTCATCAAATTGGTTAGATCTAAACTAATAACATACCCTTCATATGATCCCAATATACATATAGATCCACCAACTTTACATTTTAGGCATCCAGCGCCCCTGATCTATTTGAAACTAGCTAGAATTCATTTACCTATAGATCATTTTCTGCAGGCATAAGAGCTTTTTCCTTTATGTTCGCCGGAAATCACATGTTATACTATATTTCCCGAAATAAAAATCTGTGTTATGTTACAAGTCTAAGTTTCAAAAAAAAACGGATGAGATTTTGTCCCCTCAGATCTAAACAATCTTGTTTTTTTGAACATAAAGAAATAAAGAAGCCATTGCCATTGCCGGAAATACTAGGCCTACTAAAGGCACAAAAATAGAGGGAAAATTGAAAGTTGTCATAAAATGGGTACCTCGATTTACTATTTGTACCTGTTATTATTTTCTTTTTAATATCCTATTTTTTATTTATACTAATTATAATTAAGAATTGTAATTATTATGAATTCGTAGTTATTATTAAAGATATAAGTATCTAGATATCTAAGTGATAGAATAAGTCCATTTATTTAGTTCTATATTCTTTGGACTTATTTTATCACTTAGATCTTAGGTCACCAAAGAGAATTCCATTCTTATTTACTTTGATTCCGATAAGCTAACTACTTGTTTCCTACAAATAAAATAATGGAATTTAGCGCGCTCTACTTGATTGAATTGGAATTCAAAGGATTGAAGCCGTGGAACTGCAAAAAATCAGTCAGAACGTGTTTTAAAAGTTTACGTGGTATGATTTGGTCCAATATGCCCTTCTCGAATAAAGGTTCAGCCTCTTGTGAACCTTCGGGTATTGGTTGCTTCAATGTTTCTTCAATTACTCTTTTACCCGCAAATGCAATGTAGGAATTGGGCTCGGCAAGAATGAGATCTGCCAACGTACCAAAACTAGCTGTTACCCCACCAGTAGTAGGAGATGCAAGGATTGATATATATACTAACTTGCTATTGAATTGATCATAATCCAATAGGGCACATGATATTTTAGCCATTTGCACCAAGCTCAAACTTCCTTCTTGCATTCGCGCCCCACCCGAAGCGCACACTATAATAAGAGGTAGAGATTGATTGATAGCGTACTCAACCAAACGGGCAATTTTCTCTCCAACTACGGATCCCATACTGCCCCCCATAAACTCAAACTCCATAATCCCAAAAGCTACAGGAATA